GCAAATGGAAGTGATTTCGATATGATAGGAAATTCTAATGATCTCGATACAAGTCAAAAATACAGACATTTGTGGGTTCAATGCGAAAATTGTTATGGATTAAATTATAAAAAATTTTTTAGGTTAAAACTGAATATTTGTGAACAATGTGGATATCATTTGAAAATGAGTAGTTCAGAAAGAATCGAACTTTTGATTGATCCAGACACTTGGGATGCTATGGATGAGGACATGGTTTCCGTGGACCCGATTGAATTTCATTCGGAGGAGGAACCTTATAAAGATCGTATTGATTCTTATCAAAAAAAGACAGGGTTAACCGAGGCGGTTCAAACAGGCATAGGTCAACTAAAGGGTATTCCCATAGCAATTGGGATTATGGATTTTCAGTTTATGGGGGGCAGTATGGGATCCGTAGTAGGCGAGAAAATCACCCGTTTGATTGAATATGCTACTAATAGATCTTTACCTCTTATTATAGTGTGTGCTTCCGGAGGAGCGCGCATGCAAGAAGGAAGTTTGAGCTTGATGCAAATGGCTAAAATATCTTCAGCTTCATATAATTATCAATCAAATAAAAAGTTATTCTACGTATCAATCCTTACATCTCCTACAACCGGTGGAGTGACTGCCAGTTTTGGTATGTTAGGAGATATCATTATTGCCGAACCTAATGCCTACATTGCATTTGCGGGTAAAAGAGTAATTGAACAAACATTGAATAAGACAGTACCCGATGGTTCACAAGAAGCTGAGTATTTATTCCATAAGGGCTTATTCGACCCAATCGTACCACGTAATCCTTTAAAAGGTATTCTGAGTGAGTTATTTCAGCTTCACGGTTTCTTTCCCTTGAATCAAAATTCAATCAAGTAGATCGTTTAATTCAGTTCTTTTTTTCTTTGAGGTGAACAAAACAAGTATTTAGTTTCTATTTATAGTAATAAGTAATCAAATTATAGTAATAAGTAATCAAAAAAAAAGAATAAGCATAGAGTTTTACTTGAGGTCATAAGATCTAATTGTATAAAGAAAGAATCAGAAGTTGTTTATAATCACTTTTGATTATTTCCTCCAGATCCATTTTATTTCTACCTATATTTCTGATTAGTAATCAGGAAGACTCTATCAACAGGATGAAAGAGTTAATTCATACGCTAAATTATTAAAAAAATGATTGAATAATTCAAATGTAGAAAATAGGGAATAGGAATCTTACATTTATTTTCTATATTCCCCGATAACTTCCATTTTTTACTAGGAATCTCTGTTGGATCGGATTCGTTAGAATCCTTTGATAACGTGTAATAAACCTTTTTGGTATTTATTAGAAGATAAGTATAAGAGAACAATAATAAAAAAAAAAAAATAGATAAAATAAAGGTGAATAGGTACACTTATTTAGTTCTTCATGTCTTGTACCTATACCTATTATTATATACTGATAATAGATATACTTATCATAAGATATCTTTATAACAGGTACAAATATTAAATCGAGGTATCCATTCTATGACAACTTTCAACTTACCCTCTTTTTTTGTGCCTTTAGTGGGTCTATTATTTCCGGCAATTGCAATGGCTTCTCTATCTTTTTATGTTCAAAAAAACAAGATTGTCTAGATTTGATGGGACCCAATCTCATCCATTTTTTTTTTCAAGACTCGGATTTGGATCATAATACAGATATCTATTTATTTAGTGGAATAGAGTATGTATGGGTATTCTTCCGAACACAAATGAAAGAGCTGTTATGCACCTGGAAACATGATATATGGATAACTGCATTATATCTATTTTTAAATGGGTCGGCAGATGTATGAAATGTAAAGCAAAAATATCTATATGTATGTAGATATCCATAGTGGGATCCTATAAGATCTTTTTTTTATATCTAACTGATTCGATGAATTACTCCGAATGGTTCACATCATAATAATAGTGCTAGTTGATGAGAGTTACTTCGGGAACAAAACAAAAAATAAAGTCAAATTCATTTTGGTTATTCTCTCAATTCCAATAAAATGAAACAACTGGATCTAGTATGAACTGGCGATCAGAACGTATATGGATAGAACTTATAACGGGGTCTCGAAAAACAAGTAATTTCTGTTGGGCTTGTCTCCTTTTTTTAGGTTCGCTGGGATTCTTATTGGTTGGAACTTCTAGTTACCTTGGTAGGAATTTGATATCCTTATTTCCTTCTCAGCAAATCCTTTTTTTTCCACAAGGGATCGTGATGTCTTTCTACGGGATCGCGGGTCTGTTCATTAGCTCCTATTTGTGGTGCACAATTTCGTGGAATGTAGGTAGTGGTTATGATAGATTCGATAGAAAAAAAGGAATAGTGTGTATTTTTCGTTGGGGATTCCCTGGAAGAAATCGTCGCATATTCCTTCGATTCCTTATGAAAGATATCCAGTCGATTAGAATAGAGGTTAAGGAAGGTATTTATCCTCGGCGTGTACTTTATATGGAAATCAGAGGCCAGGGTGCCGTTCCCTTGACTCGTACTGATGAGAATTTGACTCCGCGAGAAATTGAACAAAAGGCTGCAGAATTGGCCTATTTTTTGCGCGTACCAATTGAAGTATTTTGAAATGAATTGAAGAATGAATGCTTTCGCAGCATTGAGTAAGGACCTCATGAATTATATTTGTTGTTATATAACAACTTAAGTTTTTTCAGGGCGCTCGTTCGAGCAAAAGCGGACGCATATGGAACAACCAGAAAACAGAAAACAAAGTGGTTTTTGTCCACCAAAACCAGTTTTTCATACTAGTAACAAGTATACTAAGTATGGATTCATCACATATATCTCAACAGTTCAGACTATAGAATTCATCTTTTTTTTTTGGTCCAATAATTTTTGAATTGATATGTTAGATATAGATGGATCATATCTTGTAATTAAAATTTTTTTTTTTTTATGTTTTGTTTATTTTTATCCTTTCTTTTCCTTTTTGATGATCAAAAGATTGGATCGTTTATAACTATAATCATTCTATTTATCTCTTTTTTTGCTACTCGTTTTTGATTTCATCTTATCAATACAAGATTTTCCTAAATTTCCCTCAACTATTCCCCGGCTACGGCTAGCCAGCGAAGTTTTTCGAAATAATTGATCTAAGGGGGTTCTTTTGCCCCGAAATCAAAAAAAAAATATTCATTTGCTCGTTCGGGCATTCATCGAAAGGGTGCAATTGCTTCGAATGAAGAAATAATAAAACAAAATATTGTTTCCAGATCCAAGGACTAACCAATTAATTAAAAAGGGGGAAATAGGTCTATGGATTCAATACACCTTGTTATAGAACTCACGTTTCATGGAAATATCAGATTGGATAGAATCGAGGAATGAAGTGGTTTCATTAACAATTCAAAGATTAAAAATGCCAAAAAAGAAAGCATTCAACCCCCTTCTATATCTTACATCTATAGTCTTTTTGCCCTGGTGGATTTCTCTCTCATTTAATAAGAGTATGGAATCTTTGGTTACTAATTGGTGGAATGCTGGGCAATCCGAAATTGTTTTGAATGAGATTCAAGAAAAGAACGTTCTAGAAAAATTCATAGAATTAGAAGAACTCTTCCTTTTGGACGAAATGATAAAGGAGTACCCGGATACACATATACAAAAGTTTCGTATAGGAATACACAAAGAAACGATACAATTGGTCAAGATGTACAATGAGGGTCATATCCATACCATTTTACACTTTTCGACAAATCTAATAAGTTTCGCTATTCTAAGTGGTTATTCTATTCTGGGTAATGAAGAACTTGTTATTATTAATTCTTGGGTTCGGGAATTTATCTATAACTTAAGCGACACAATAAAAGCTTTTTCTATTCTTTTATTAACTGATTTATGTATCGGATTCCACTCGCCTCACGGTTGGGAACTAATTATTAGTTCTATATACAAGGATTTTGGATTTTCTCATAATAATCAAATTATATCTGGTCTTGTTTCCACCTTTCCAGTCATTCTAGATACAATTTTAAAATATTGGATCTTCCGTTATTTAAATCGTGTATCTCCGTCACTTGTAGTGATTTATCATTCAATGAATGACTAAAGAATGATCCACTGATATGAATCTAATCATAATGTTTTTCACTTCGTACATAAACAAACCATTTTTAATCTTACTCATTCTTTATGTTTCTATCCATCTAGGAAATTCCTCCTGGATTCCAGTAAAATAGCAGAATCGTGGATAGGGAACTCTACTAGCAACCTACCCAATTTATTGTAGAAATTTTCGGGATCAATGATTGGACCATGCAAAATAGAAATATCTTTTCTTGGATAAAGGAACAGATGACTCGATCCATTTCCGTATCGATCATTATATTTATATATGTAATAACTTGGACATCTATTTCACATGCATATCCCATTTTTGCACAACAGAGTTATGAAAATCCACGAGAAGCGACTGGGCGTATTGTATGCGCCAATTGTCATTTAGCTAATAAGCCCGTGGATATTGAGGTTCCCCAAGCCGTACTTCCTGATACTGTATTTGAAGCAGTTGTTAGAATTCCTTATGATATTCAACTGAAACAAGTTCTTTCTAATGGGAAAAGGGGGTCTTTGAATGTAGGGGCCGTTCTTATTTTACCTGAGGGATTCGAATTAGCCCCCCCCGATCGTATTTCTCCGGAAATGAAAGAAAAGATGGGCAATCTTTCTTTTCAGAGTTATCGTCCTACTAAAAAAAATATTCTTGTGATAGGTCCTGTTCCTGGTCAGAAATATAGTGAAATCACTTTTCCTATTTTGTCTCCGGACCCCATTACTAAGAAAGACGTTTACTTCTTAAAATATCCGATATACGTGGGCGGTAATAGGGGAAGGGGTCAGATTTATCCCGATGGGAGCAAGAGTAATAATACAGTCTATAATGCTACAGCATCGGGTATAGTAAGCAAAATAATACGTAAAGAAAAAGGGGGGTATGAAATAACCATAGCGGATGCATTGGATGGAC